AGGTCTTCTTGACTGTTATTCAAAAGGTCTGATAATGTATGTATATTGGACCTTTTGAGACAATTATAGATCCTGGGAGACAATTCTAATTGGTCAATAAAAATAGATTTGAAAGTTATTTCGTTTTTATTTTTCCTCAGTTTAGCCAATCTATCATGAAAAGTAAAGAGGGGTAAAGTCACTTTGTGTTCATTATTTTCGAAATGTGAGTTTTCTTCTTCCGCATGTAAAAAAGGAAGAAATAAATCAATCAAATTCCGGGAGGCTTCATAAAGTGCTTCTTTAGGAGTTAAACTTCCATTTGTCCATATCTCGATAAAAAGCATTTCGTGTTTTTCATTTCCATTCACATAAGAATGAATACTATAATTTGCATTTCGAACAGGCATGAATACAGCATCTATAGGATAACTTCCTTCTTGAAAGTTATTTGTCGTTTTTATACGATATCCTCGATCTCTTTCAATTTTTAATTCCATACACAAATTAATGGGTTCCGTTAGGTTAGCTATATACTGTGTATTATCAACGATTTCCACAGAAGGTGGTAAAATGATATCTTGAGCAGTTACATATCCAGGACCTTTGACACAAATGGATGCGTCCCGAGTTCCATACAGATTACTTCTCAATACAATTTCTTTCAAATTCATTAAAATCTCATGTACTGATTCTTGAATACCTACTATGGTAGAATATTCATGTAGTACTTTCTCAGATTTTGCACGTGTGATACATGTACCCTCTATTTCTCCGAGCAAGGCTCTTCGCATCGCAATGCCGATTGTATCAGCTTGACCTTTCATAAGAGGAGAAAGAATAAAGCGCCCATAATAAAGACGCTTACTGTCTGCTCTTGATTCAACACATTTCCACTGTATTGTCCGAGTAGATATTCTTACTTTCTTTCGAACCATAGTAATCTATTTTTGAATTCTTGAACTATTTATTTCTCTTGAAATCAAATCTTTTCAATCTTGATTTTTACACACGTCGTCTTTTAGGGGGTCTACAGCCATTATGTGGCATAGGGGTTACATCCCTTATGAAACTTAATAGTATTCCACTTTGACAAATAGCTCTTAATGCTGCATCTCGTCCGGGACCGGGACCCTTTATCAAGACTTCCGCTTGTTGCATATTTGGATTTGCTACTGTCCGAATAGCATTTATTGCTGCGGTTTGAGCAGCAAACGGTGTCCCCTTTCTTGGACCTTTGAATCCACAAGTACCGGCAGAGGAGCAAGAAATCACGCTACCTCGTATATCTGTAACAGTCACAATGGTATTGTTGAAACTAGCTTGAACATGAATAACTATCTTTCGTATTCTAAGCCCGGTCTTACGCGAACTAATACGTTTATTCCTACGTGAACCAAATCTTGGTCTTGGTACAGGTCTTTTTGGTATAAGTTTTGCCATATTTTATTATCTCATAAATAGAGAAGTTAGAGATATATGGATATATCCATTTCATGTCTCATGTCAAAAAGGATCATTTCTAATTTATACTTTATAATATTATACTTTATAAATATTATTACATTAGATAGATTAGAAGATAGATTAGAGCTTTAATATTATTAGAATTAAATATTTTAATAATATTATGGTATTGTTCTAATATCTTTTTTTTTGGCGAACCCCCTTTCTCTTTTGTTTTGGAGATAAAGATTATCCTTGTCTTTGTTTATGTCTTGGATTGGAACAATTTACTATAATCCGCCCCCGCCTACGGATTAAGCGACATTTTTCACAAATTTTACGAACAGAGGCCCTTTTTTTCATATTTATAATTCCTTAACGAATCCATTTATTGGAAGATAATAAATTTTCTGGAGATTTTGAACCTCGAATTGTATCCCCATAAAATAAAAAAGAATAGAGGAGTTGAAAAAAACTACCGAATCATTCGAATCTTTGGTTCGGAGTCTATAAATATAAATTATGAGTCCTCTGATAGAATAAAAATGACTTACTTCAAGTTTTACTTTATCTCATTTCCGGGTAGTATACATCTAAAAAAAAAAGACTACGTCGAATCCTTCCTGAAATAGAACCTAGAAATATCTTCATTCTCTAAACGAACTCGAAGAATAGCGTTTGGAAGTGATTTAGTAATGAAACCTTCATGAATCATGAATCCTTTTTTTGTTCTTTTATTCCAGTTTAAACCCTTTGACATATTAACTAATGCGGAAGGGTATAATATTGGAAACCCACTCTTTTTCTCTCTCTTTTTTTTTTTCGAAAACAAAACAAATAGGTATGAAAGTTCCTCATATAATTCGGATATCAGAAAGATTACCATATATAACACAAAACCTCTCCGCCAATTCCTTCTGATCGAGCCTCTCGGTCTGTCATTATACCTTGAGAAGTAGAAAGAATTACAATTCCCACCCCACCTAAAATTCTAGGAATTCGTTGATAATTAGAATAGATTCGTAGACCTGTTCTACTGATCTGTTTTAAATTCAAAATGGTTTTATATGATCCCTTCCTTTTTCTTCTATGTCGTAGAGTTAAAACCAAAAAAGATTTGTCATTTTCACAATGTTTCCTCACGTTTTTAATAAAACCTTCTCGTAAAAGTATTTTAACGATGTTTTCGTTAATGCTAGTAGAGGATATTTGAACCATTCCCTTTCTATTCATGTCAGCATTTCGTATAGAGGTTATTATGTCAGCGACAGTGTCCTTACCCATGATAAACTAAAATAATTCTTTCCCCCCAATTTTGATATAATCAACATGCCCTCCTCTATTTATAGTTAAATATATTTAACTATACTATCTTTTTCTATTATTTATCTATTTTTTTTTTTCAAAAAGGCATATGCATGAGACACAATCTATTAATTAATCTATTTGATTCAAATACTAGAATTCTATCATGGTCTTGTCTTATAATACCTCGGGTGCTAATGAGACTATTTTAGTGAAATTTAACTGCCTCAATTCGTAGGCGATCGCACCAAAAATTCGAGTTCCTTTTGGCTTTCCTTCTTGATCAATCACAACCGCAGCATTATCATCATATCGTATTATCATACCATCTGTACGTTTGAGTTCTTTACAAGTACGTACAATTACAGCTCTGATAACTTCCGATCTTTCTAAAGGTGTATTCGGTAATGCTTTTTTAATTACCGCAACAATAACATCACCAATATAAGCATAGCGTCGATTACTAGCTCCTAGGATTCGAATACACATTAATTCCCGTGCCCCGCTATTATCCGCTACATTCAAATGGGTTTGAGGTTGAATCATATCATTTTTTTTTTTTTTCTCTTTTTTCAGTGCATAAGGGCGGGGTAAAAAAAAAGAGATATTGATTGTCAAAAAAATCTACAATTGCAATTTTTTTTTTTAATCCCAAGGAACCCTTTCCTTGGTTCTAACTATTTTTATTATCCCGAAAAAATAAATTGAGTTCGTATAGGCATTTTGGATGCCGCTATTGAAATAGCTTTTCTGGCTATATTTTCCGGGACTCCTCCCATTTCATAAAGTATTCTACCTGGTTTAACGACAGCTACCCAATATTCGGGAGATCCTTTTCCCGAACCCATACGTGTTTCAGTGGGTCTTAGGGTAACTGGTTTGTCTGGAAATATACGTACCCATATTTTGCCGCCGCGGCGGGCATTTCGTGCCATTGCCCGCCTCCCCGCTTCTATTTGTCTAGATGTAATCCAAGCGGGTTCAAGCGCTTGAAGAGCATATCGGCCAAAGCAAATATGATTACCCCGATAAGATATTCCTTTCATTCGTCCTCTATGTTGTTTGCGGAATCTGGTTCTTTTAGGGTTATAGTTGATGGTTATTTTTCAATCCCATCTCTACTACAGAACTGGACGTGAGAGTTTCTTCTCATCCAGCTCCTCGCGAATGAAACGATTAAAAAATTATATACATATTTAATGAATAATATATTGAATTGTGGGATTCATTAATATTTCATCTAATCTATTGCCTATTGGGGATTTTTATATCTTATTTTGGTATATAAATAGTATATAAATAAACATCTATTCGATTTTTATTTTAGATACTTCTTGCTATATAAATCTATATAAATATAGAATGCTCTTTTCCTATAATGTTATAACGAATCCCTATTTTGTTTTCCCTTTATTATTTATAATTATATTGACATATTGGATTGGCCAAAATTCAAAAATTGAATAAAATATAAATTTTTCGCGGGCGAATATGAATTCTTTCAATATCTATTTCAGATGTAGGGTTAGCCCATTACCCTTCAAAATGGATTGGTCTTTGGTTTGTTCCGCCATCCTACCTAATGAACCATTAGTATTCTTTTTTTTTTTTAGAATCTTATGTTTTCACAGGTTCCGTCGTTCCCATCGCTTCTCGATTAATGATTAGGTCTTAATTTTACAATGGAGTCCCAAATGATATTTTTTCTTAAGTCAATCTTCTCAGTTTTTATTGACTCGGGGCTCTTGATTTGTATTTCTTTGTTCTATTAATATATTCAAAAAATTATGGATCAATTACAATTGCTGATTTTTTACATTACCCTTTATGAGTTATGAGATGACTCAGAGACCCTACATATTATATTGGAATCATATATCATTGATATTTGTTTGTTCTCTTTCTTTCATCCTTTAAATTATCCGCCTATTTTTATTTTATTGCTTCACAAGTCATAATCAGAATAGCTTTTTTTTTTTTAAAAAAAAAAAAAGGGTTTTCAGTTGTTATAAGATGTTATAAGAAAATCACCAAGATTTGATATTCTTACTTAATATCTTGACTGCTTTTTTAGATCTAGATAAAGCGAGGCGATGAGTTGGTTATTAGTTCTATAGTTAGTAATTCATACTATGGTTATGGACCGTCTTTGTTGAATCCTAACCACTCTAAAAAAAAACCAACGAGTCACACACTAAGCATATCAATTTTATCAAATCATTAATCAAGTTTTTATTAAATCTTATAAAATTCAAATTGTTTATTTTTTT